TATTGATCAGGTACAGAAGGGCCACCAACTGACGCGGGAACAGAACTTCAAACTGGGGCGTAAGGGCGAAGAAAGTAATCGAATAGGGGAAGCTACTTATCGGTTCCGCATAAGCAGCGAGTGACAACTAACCAACAGCGGATACGGGAATCCCGAGCCCATATCGCCAGGAATTGAATTGGGATTGGTCTAAAAAAGAAGACCAGCAGCAGCCTAGCCCTTGTTCTTGCACTAACACTTTATCAAGATCAAGTAATTCAGTATCACCTTTGTCGTTCATCTCGTGAGACAGTTCCTACTACTCGTTATCGTTACTCTCTTACCTAACTCGGTACAAAAAGAGCAAAAACCGGTAACAAAAGCTCCAATAGACTGAAGGGTTTCTCAGCTCCTAGAACCCAGTTACCTGCTCCTACCGGGAAGAAGAAAAGACCTGGGTGGGCCAAAACTCATTGAAATGAGACTCCGATCTGCCCGAACTTAGTCCAGTCCTATTAGAGATGGAGGCGAATCAAGTAACTCTTATAGATGGATGAGATAGGAAGGAAGAACCACTGATAGCATTTGCAGCTGCTTCTTTCCAATCGATATACAAGGGGTTGTACGGTACGGTTCTTCTTTCCGTTCCTAAAACCGTGGCAAGAGAGGTTTATTATCCAAAAGCAGGTGCTACTTTTTTTTTGAGGGTAGGGGCCCACTCTTTCTTCGAAATGGTATAGGGACAGCGGATACTACTAGGGATGGGAAAGCTGCTCCTGCGGTTTCTAACCCAATTAGTTAGTTAGGTCTTTGAAGTAACCTTTCCACCGGGAAACTACTATTGATCGTTGAATTTGCGCTTAAAGAGAGTAAGCGCTGTGTTCCCTTGGAATTCCAAAAACTCAAACTAATGAATAGCCTGTTGATTGCTTCCACTTGGCCCACTAGGAACATGGATTATTGGTCTACAGGTTTGGCACTCCAGGAAATAACCGAAAGCAGGTCGGCGGGGCCAAAAAATTAGGTTTCTTACTTTCATATGGAAAAGTATATACTAAGAAAATACATAAAGAGATGAGATCAACTCATCAAAAAAAGAAAGAAAATACATAAAGAGATGAGATCAACTCATCAAAAAAAGAAAAAAAAAAACAACAAGGAAAACCAACTAAGTAAAAAAAGAAAAAAGGAACATTTACATAACAGTAAAAAAAACCATCCTGAACGAGCGCACCGAGAACGAACGAAAGAAAGCTGACCTGGAAAACTTTCCAATCTACTATAGTATCTTCAATCAAAAAGAAAGAAGAGAAAGAACTGGAAGAAAAACCTGCTTGCTTACCAAGCGATCCTGGCTTTCCGCTCCTCTCCCGTCCGGTCGAGTCAGCTTCGCTCCTCCAGTTCGATTATTATTCTTGACTTGACTTATTATTAATAAAAGTACTCACTATCAAAATGAAAGACGATCGATTATCTACCCAAGAAGATAGAGAGTCCCACATACGAGAAAAGGTCACAAATAGAGTTGAACCAAGTAAGATTGCAAAGGCATAATGATAGTAGGGTCGGGATATCCCCGCCCTCCGAACCGGACGTGAAGGTCTCCCCTCATCCGGCTCTCCGCAGGGGAATCTCCACTCACTGCTTCCCCTAATATCCTCCCTTTACCATATCATGGGGGTTTACAGGAGATCCCAGAGGCTCGCTCGGAAGGCTGCTATACCATACCTTTTGACTCAACTCTACTCTAGTAGTCACTAGACTCACTATAGTAGTCCGTCCGGCTGCTCTTGCTGACATCATTACTCTTCATTCTCCCGTGCTCTAGCAATTTAGCTCCCTAGACCACTACCATGTAGTTAGGTAGGGGCAATCAATCCGTAGAAACGGGAATCTAGGAATGAATGGGGATCCCTATCAATATAAAAATGAAGAATATATAATTAGTTACACTACCTTTCTCTCACTCAATAGATGTATCTGGTCTGATACGGTACAGTACAATACGAGACGATGGAATGCAATGGGATGGATGGTAGAGGGCTGCCTGCACCCAAAAGCGATGATTCACTTGTCCCCTTGTCCATAGGGACTTCGTGGCATACAACCGAAACGACTCCCACTGGATAGCCGCCCCTTTCTCTCTTTTTTTTTTACAGCCTCGTGGACGGACGAAAGAAGGGAAGTTACAGAACGTGGAAGTGGGCTCGCGAAGTAGACAGCAAGCAACAGCTTCTCAGCCCCCTTATATATAATATATAACGGGAGCGATTATATTAGTAAAGCGCTAGCGCGCCCTTTTTTCTATTTCTAATAATAAGGTAAGTTTTGAAGCTGGCTGCTCTGCTATACTATACTAGCTGTAGGGTGTTTTCGGCTATTTTTATTTAAAATAGAATTTCAAGTCAAGGTAAGATGTAATCTTACGAATCTAAAGATCTCAAAATTGAAGAACGAGCTCTTCTTCTCGCCCCTATCTCTAAAGGGGCGTAAGCACTTCACTCGCTAGGGGATGGGATTC